ATTGGAATTTTCAAATCATCTAGAACTTATTAGATGAAACAAGAAAATAATTTTCATCAAATAAAATCGCATAGTTGAGAGTTTGTTTGCTGTAGGACATACCTTGTTTTAAGATTCATCTAATGTCATCCCACTTCTATTTTTTCTTTTTTTTTTTTTTTCTTCTTTCGATTCTATTTCTATATGTGATGTGTAGACATAGCATGCTCTTATACCTTAGACTTAGTTATTTTTATTTTCTTATTTTCTATTCTAGATTTTACTTCTATTCTAGATTTTACTTATTTTTATACTTAGTATAGACTTAGTATCTTATGTAGATTTTGTCTATTTTTTCTATTTCATATTGATCTTTCTTATTTCATATTGATCTTTCTATCTTAGAAAGATCAATAAATAGAAAGTGAAAGTAAAGAATCCCTTATCTTATAGTAAAGAAGAAATAAAATAAATTCAATAATTCAGAATTCAATAAAGAAATTACAAATTCAATTTTCAATTAAGATTTGAAATTAAATTAAAAACAATGAAAAAAAAAAAAATAATAAAAATCTCATATGTAATTCATTCATGAAAGTGGATGAAGAGAGATATGGATATTTGATCCGATATTTTACAAATACCAATCGGGTCCATCGGGTCCATTGGAATGAATTATTGTGTTTATTTTATTGTTCCTACTACTATACTACTACTCAAATTTCTAGAAAAAAAAAGGGAATGTATTAGGGCTATACGGACTCGAACCGTAGACCTTCTCGGTAAAACAGAAAAAACTTATTATTATCGAAATGATTCGAACTGTTTCAAAGACCCAACATGCATTTTGTTGCATTGGGCTCTTTCATCAACTGATGTAAAGATCAGTTAGTCCACCATATTTTGTCTTTATAGGAAGATAAGAAGATAATGAGATGGCTCCATGTGCTCTGATTCATTCTTTGTATCCTGATCTAGGAGCAATACCAAAGTGTTTCAAAGAAGGGTGACCCTTATTTAGGTATGCCTTCGGCCTAGATCAAACTAAGTTAAATGCAGTCTCTATCGCTCCGCTGCAAGAGTCAAATATGAGACTTCATACACCTCAAAGCTCATAAGACGAAAAGAGGTTCTTTTGAGATCCTTATACTCATTATGCCTGGCATTGAATGGACTGGGCATTTACCTTACAATGGCAGGTTCTATTTGATTTGGCGCCGGAATTCGCACCTGAACCGGATCAAACCAAATTTGTCAGGCTATTTTTCTCTTGTTCTCTCGAATCTACGGAGTAAGACATTGACTTCTCAAAAAGATAAATTATGGTCATTGCATAATAGGCTCCCTTGAAAAACATTGGCGCACGTGTAAACGAGGTGCTCTACCTAACTGAGCTATAGCCCTTGTCATAACCATTTTAACATAGAGACAATTTATTGTCAAGAAGGTTATCCCAGAATCCCACATGATAACTCTCTGATCCATTTATGTTCACTGGGAAAAGATTGATATTGCTTAGAAAACCTATTTTACCTATAATTCATCAAAGTGATGGAGACCTTTTTTGTGGTGATAAATGACCTACTTAACCCAGTGGTTAGAGTATTGCTTTCATATGGCGGGAGTCATTGGTTCAAATCCAATAGTAGGTAGAACTTATTAGATACCGGATTCCATGGTATCTAATAAGTTTTTCTACCCATCCTCTTTTTTTCGTTCTATCATCAGATTAATCAAATTAGACTTCATTGTGTTCCATTTGTGGAATAAAGATTCAAGATGTAGTGTGTAGTGTATAATAAAGAACTCTTTTCATTTTGATTGAATTGATTTACTACTTAATAGGAAATCACTTTGACAGCTTCTACTCGTGTCCTAGCTCGTCTGAGAGCTAGATTTGCCTCAATTGCTTGTCTCTTACCCTCAGCTCTACTCAAGTTAGCTTCAGCTATTTCAAGAGTTTGTTGAGCTTCTTGTGGATCAATGTCAGTACTAATTTCCGCACCATTTCCTAAAATAGTGATCTCATTATTACTTATTCTAGCAAAACCGCCCATAAGAGCCACCGTTAACCATCGGTCGTTTAGCCGTATTCTCAAAAGACCTATATCTACAGCTGTGGCAATGGGGGCATGGTTTGGTAATACCCCAATTTGTCCACTATTAGTAGATAAAATAATCTCTTTCACTTCGGAATCCCAAATCATTCGATTAGGAGTCAGTACACAAAGATTTAAGGTCATTTTTTTGATTTGCTCTCCTCTTCTAAGTTCATAGCTTTCGCGGTAGCTTCATCGATGTTACCCACCAAATAAAAGGCCTGTTCGGGAAGACCATCTAATTCTCCGGAAAGGATGAATTGAAACCCCCGAATTGTTTCTGCGAGACCAACATATTTCCCTGGAGAACCAGTAAATACTTCTGCCACAAAGAAGGGTTGTGATAAGAAACGCTCAATCTTGCGTGCTCTTGCTACAGTTAAACGATCTTCTTCGGATAATTCGTCCAACCCAAGGATAGCTATAATGTCCTGAAGTTCTTTGTAACGTTGTGAAGTTTGCTTAACCCTTTGCGCAGTTTCATAATGTTCCTCGCCAACGATCCGAGGTTGTAACATAGTTGACGTTGAATCCAAAGGATCTACTGCTGGATAAATACCTTTGGCAGCTAATCCTCTTGATAATACGGTAGTAGCATCTAAATGTGCAAATGTCGTGGCAGGAGCAGGGTCGGTCAAATCATCCGCAGGTACATAAACTGCTTGGATCGATGTTATGGATCCTTCCTTGGTAGAAGTAATTCTTTCTTGCAAAGAACCCATTTCTGTACTAAGGGTAGGTTGATAACCCACTGCAGAAGGCATTCTACCTAATAAGGCAGAGACTTCGGACCCTGCTTGAACGAAACGAAATATATTGTCGATGAATAGAAGTACATCTTGCTCATTAACATCCCGAAAATATTCCGCCATGGTTAGGGCGGTCAAGCCAACTCTCATACGAGCTCCTGGCGGTTCATTCATTTGACCATAGACTAGAGCCACTTTTGATTCTGCAATATTTTTTTCATTAATCACCCCGGATTCTTTCATTTCCATGTAGAGATCATTTCCTTCACGAGTGCGTTCACCTACTCCGCCAAATACGGATACGCCTCCGTGAGCTTTGGCAATGTTGTTGATCAATTCCATGATGAGTACTGTTTTACCCACTCCAGCTCCCCCAAAGAGTCCGATTTTTCCTCCACGGCGATAGGGGGCTAAAAGATCCACCACTTTAATCCCTGTTTCAAAGATTGATAATTTCGTATCTAACTGTATGAAGGCGGGTGCAGATCTATGAATAGGAGATGTTGTGCGAGTATCGACAGGACCTAAATTATCAACGGGCTCTCCAAGAACGTTGAAAATTCGTCCGAGAGTAGCTCCTCCGACTGGAACACTTAGAGGAGCTCCCGTGTCAATCACTTTCATTCCTCTCGTCAGACCATCTGTAGCACTCATAGCTACAGCTCTCACTCGATTATTTCCTAATAATTGTTGTACTTCACAAGTTACATTAATTTGCTGACCGACAGTATCTCGACCCTGAATTACCAAAGCATTATAAATATTAGGCATCTTGCCCGGTGGAAAAATGATATCCAGTACTGGGCCAATAATTTGAGCGATACGCCCTAGGTTTTGCTCTTCAAGTGTAGAAACCACAGGATCAGAAGTAGTGGGATTGCTTCTCATAATCATAAATCATAATAAATATGTCGAAATTCTTTTTTTAAAAGTACTAAATAAAAATAAATATCCGATAACAAGTTGATCGGTTAATTCCATAAGAAAGACCATAAGAAAGAAATGGGAGTTAGCATTTGATTGAGTTGGTACCACCCAATAGAATCCAATGAAATTCTTTACTCAGTGAATGAGTAAATTTTCAATTCTTTCTATTGTATTTTTTTCTTTTGATTTGTGTTGTGCACCTATTCTTCTTTATATATCATATATGTTCCCTTTTCTAGATGAATTCTGACTCTTTTAACATCTAGGATTTACATATACAACATATATTACTGTCAAGAGAGGGGGCCGGGGTCCTCTATTCTTTACTTTTTCTTTCTATATTAGCTATATTAGATAGAATATTAGCTATTTCTATTTACTATATGATCGATTTACTATATTATATATATACATATATCTTTATATCTCTTTACTATCTTTAAATATCTCTTTACTATCTTGAATATCTTTCTCTTTACTTTAGAATTTCTGAATTCTAATTTAGAATTCAATTTCATTTCAATTGAAAAATAAGAAAAAGAATTAGAATAAGAATCCTTAATAAATAGAATTTCAATAGAATTCAATTAAAATAGATAAAATAAATATTCAATTGAAATGAAATTGAATTTTTTCATTTTACTTGATGTTTTTTTTTTATCTTTATTTTTATTTTTTTATATTCATTATAAAAATGAGTATGAAGAAGAATGAATATGATATAGAATTAGAATATGAATATAAAAAAATTAAGAAGGTAGTGATTAATTCCATTAGAAATAGAAATCTTCAAAACGAAGATTGGGTTGCGCCATATATATAAAAGAGTATAAAATAATGATGTATTTGGTGAATCAAATACATGGTCTAATAACGAACCCTTTTCAAATTTTCATTATTCATTAGTTGATAATCTTAGTTTAGTTGAATCTTTTTTGAATTGTAAATATTTTTTTAAGTCACGCCTAATTCATATCGAGTAGACCTTGTTGTTGTGAGAATTCTTAATTAATGAATTGTAGGGAGGGACTTATGTCACCACAAACAGAAACTAAAGCAAGCGTTGGATTTAAAGCTGGTGTTAAAGATTACAAATTGACTTATTATACTCCTGACTACGAAACCAAAGATACTGATATCTTGGCAGCATTCCGAGTAACTCCTCAACCGGGAGTTCCGCCTGAAGAAGCGGGGGCTGCGGTAGCTGCCGAATCTTCTACTGGTACATGGACAACTGTGTGGACTG